GATTTTTCGTACACTGCCCTTCGAATTTCTAAGTGGTTTCGAAGAAAAAAAATGTTATCGGTCCATAAACCGACTTAGGTAAATTCATGAATTCAATTCGATTATTCCTTCTTAGAGTTTTAATAACCATATGAACCATGAAATTTTTTTGAAAGAACTGTTCGAGGAACAAGTGATTCATCCTCTCGTTATTAGTTGATGCTCAGACTTATTTCTCTCATTTTATCAAACAAATCTTATTCTTCGATCTTGTTCATGAGATTTCGAAAAATTAATATTTTTACGTATTCTTCTATGTGCATTAAACTGTTATAGTATCCTATATTTTATTATTTTATACTTTATTCTTTCTCGCCATCTTTCTTCTATTTTCTTTTGCCCATTTTTGTTCTATTTTGTTTTCTTTCCGATTCAGATAAAAAGAAAATATTTTGCAAGTTAAAAAACTTCGAATATTTGTTCTATTTACTTTCTATCTGTCTATCTGTCAGAAAAGACGAAAGAGAGTGGATTTGCCTATTATTAAATTAAATACAATATTAAAATAACAATATTAAAATAGAAAACTTTTAATGTTTTAATGAAAGTATTTTTCTCTAATCTAGAATAGATTAGATTGTCGGAAAAGATATTGTATGTATTGATATAAAAATATGTGGTACATGAAGTCATGATCTGATAGATATATCAATGTTATTATATATAAATTTTCTATTAGGTAGAAATTAAATATCAATAGAAATTGATATTGATCTTATGTTCTGGAATCAAAAAAAGATATTAAAAAAGTTTTTTCTATGGCTTATCTGATGACTTCGAATAAACTTTTCTATGGAGAAAGGGAATAGTGATTTATTCCTTATAGAAATAAACTAATTAGATAGAATAATTAGGAGCAAGAAGATTAAATCATAAATATCGACAGATTTTTTTTCGGAGTTCAAAAAGAAATATCAAAATGAAAGAAAAAGCGTAGCTGCTCTTTCAATTTCATCTATATCGAATTTGAATATCAGAATAGTAGATATAGTCATGATGCAATAGGTTAGGTCCACTTACTTTTATTGATTTCGAATCCAATTTTGACGATTGATTTATGGAAAAGAAGGAAATTTGGCGATTTAAGAGATAATTTCTCATTTATTGAATTATTCATTATATTTCTATTCTAATATAATAAACAAATGTTCAACCTTCTAACTAAACTTTCTAACTCTATAAATAACTAGATAAAAAAAATAGACTAATATTATATATTCTAAAGAATACTCTAGAATTCTAATAATATATATTCGAAATACTATACTATAACTAGAATAGTATATATTCTATTTAGAATATATTCTAAAAAAATAGACTATTATAAAAAATAGAAGAAAATATCTTCGAAATAGCTAGAAATATATTCTATAACTAAACTAGAATATAGAAGAAAGATATTATATAAAATTAATAAAATTATATAAATCGAAAAATTATAGAAAATAGAAATATATTAGATTAGAATAAAATAATTTATTATTATTAGATATTAATATTGGATATTACAATATTCTAATACTACTAATAGATTACTAATAATATATTCAAATATTCTATAGATAGATTCTAAACGAAAGTCGAAAAGAAGCTAAAATAAAGCATTATAATATTAATTATATTAATTTTTGAAAATTTTAGAATTAATTAGAATTCTAGAGTTTCTTACTTTTGTTATTATAAATAGCAACTTCTATTCCCTCTTCAAATAGGAATACTACCGCTGGTTTTATGAAAAAACGCCAAAGCCCCTTATCGGATTTGAACCGATGACTTACGCCTTACCATGGCGTTACTCTACCACTGAGTTAAAGGGGCTCATTTGATTGAATTCTTGAATGATCTACTATGTGGATAAGATAGATCTATGAAACTAGATTAGAAATTCAATCTCTAAATCTAGAAAAAGTAAGTAACTATATTAGAAACTATATTCTAATAGAATATTAATTAAATATTAAATAAATTTTTATTAAATAAATTATTTAATTAGAATTTGAAATTAGTATTCTCGATTAGAATTATTCTATTCTAATTATTAAATTATCTAATTATTAAATTAAAATGAAATTATTCTAATCGATAATGGCCTATAATGGATAATGGCGATTAGAATGAATCTTAATATAAGAATAAAAAAATTCTATGGAATCTGAAAGGGGCAAAGATTCTTCAAATCAAGTCATACCATTTTCTTATATTGACAATTTCAAAAAACTGTTCATACTATGAACATAGTATGCTGGCGGTCGGGCAAATGTGCCCCCATCGTCTAGTGGTTCAGGACATCTCTCTTTCAAGGAGGCAACGGGGATTCGACTTCCCCTGGGGGTAGGGTATTACGAACGGAAGGGAATCGTGGATTCTTTTTTTTTTTTTAATAAAAAAATCTGGAATTGATTCTTCCTGGGTCGATGCCCGAGCGGTTAATGGGGACGGACTGTAAATTCGTTGGCAATATGTCTACGCTGGTTCAAATCCAGCTCGGCCCAATAATTCACTGATCCGCCATGAAATAAGCCCCTTGTTCTCGCGAAATGCCTGATACGGAAAAAAGGAAAAAGTTCGGATATATCTCTACTTGTTCTTTATTTTATTTGTTTTATTTCTTTTTTTTCTCAAAATTCTGATCTTGCGAATCATCTAGACTCAGATCCGGATTTGTAAGTATAAAGTCTAAGAATAAAGAGTAATATAAAGAAAAAAGAATCTTTTTTTTTTTTTTACATTGAAAGATTTTTTTTATTCGATTTTGATTTGAAATAATGAAAAGATTACTAGCAATCCCTGTCCCTTTGTATCATTAAAGTGTATATCCATGTGAATATCACACTCCCCTTTCTGTTCCAAGGCGTTGATTTCAATCGAAAATCGAAATATAAATATAAAAAAAAGGGTTTGAATGAAATCATAATAATATGTATGCTGTACATTTTATTGCATTTCCCGGGGATTGTAGTTCAATTGGTCAGAGCACCGCCCTGTCAAGGCGGAAGCTGCGGGTTCGAGCCCCGTCAGTCCCGACGGATCTAATAATATTAAAAAAAAAATGGAATAAAACAAATACATCAACTCATATCTCCCCCTTCTGCGAAAGGGGAGCAAATAGCACAATTTCATTTTCCATTCCCAAGGGGATACTTCTTTTTTTTTTTTTTATTCTTATTACTTAATTCTTATGACTTATTTATTTAATATTTCTATATTTAATTCTTATTTAATTCTATTTAAATATTTTCTATACAAATTCTAGTTAATTTGAAATTTTATTTACTATTCAATTTAATTTGAATATTTGGAATATTTAATTTATTAATATTATGGAATTTATATTATTAAATAAAATTATTAAATTAATTATTATTAAATAATTAATTATTATTAAATAATTAATATTTTAATATTTACATATTAAATAGTTACATAAACATAATTAATAGTTACTTAACAGTTACATAATTAAGATTTAACTATTTCATTTTTTTTTTTTTTTTCTTTTTTCAACTAGTACTGATTAATCGAAACATATGTGAATTAGTACAATTATTGGTAGCGTCATATTCAAGATTTAAAAAGATACTCTACTTAGTTTGGATTTTTCCATTACTCCTGACCCGTATAATGAAATCGAATCGAGTACCATATCTTTTTCGGTAGCCCCATACACAACACAAATAAATCACACAAAAAAATCGGATTTGTACGATACAAAATGAATTTAATTTCTTTGATAGAATCCTTTTTTTTTTTAAGTATCTTTTTTCTTGGCTCCGATTTTGGATTTTGTCTAATCTCATTCAAATTTCAAATTGCGCACTTTTGTTTGGGTTTGGTTGTAACCAATCTAAGTGGAAAGGAAAGGTGGTTACATGATACGTCTCCCATGATTGTACAAAGAAGTCAAGAATTTTTTATTTTTTCGAGAAAAGAATATGAAAAAAAAAAAAAAGTAAAGTAAATAAATTTGCATAAATAAATTTGCAATTGAATCAAGAATCTGTTTTTAAATTCGGTATGGATAAACAATCTTTCTATGTTATACTATTGAATTCTCGACAAGGAAGCGATTTGATAGCTCAGATATTGTTATTCATGATATTGATCCAATTCAATATCATCGAGATGGAATTCATCCCATTGAATTTATAGTAGAGGCGAAAGATTTAGTATCTCTATGGGATTTAATCCCGAGTTTTTGCGAAGTAAAGAAAAATGAAAGAAACGATGAGATTATGGAAGTAAATATTCTTGCATTTATTGCTACTGCATTGTTTATTCTAGTTCCTACTGCTTTTTTACTTATAATATACGTAAAAACTGTTAGTCAAGGTGATTAATTTGAATGAAACCTGACTTCTTAGTTCTTATCAATGATTGACGGAATAAAATGAAAAGGATTACTAGTTTTCTGAAATAAATAGACTAGAATTAGCAGTATTCTATGAGATCCCATAGTATGATAGAAAGAAATCTTTTTTTTTTCTATCATACTACCTATTTTTGGTATTCTAATGTATAAAGTTATACTGTATGAAGATATAGGTTTAGTATAGATATAGATTAATCTAGAATCTCATATTGATATATCTAGATATCAATTCTCTATCTGGAATGTACATAATGTCCCAATTCTATTTCTTCAGCTATTTGTGTTGATTCTAATTAATCTGAAATAGTCGAAAGGCAGGTCTTACTTTTATTATTCTAATTCCTATAGTTCTGATTATTTTCAATATGAATCCCAACATCCACTGAAAGAATAAAATCAATAAAAAAAAGTAAAAAATCTGGACATATAGTAATATTAATTATTAATCTTAATAAAAGAAAATCAAGAAATCTTTTTTTAACATTTCGAAGAAAGAATTGATCGAGCAGTTGACAGATCATCCAAGGAAAGGAGTTCTATAAAAACTTTTAAGGTTTCAACAAAACAAAAAGGATTAGTAAACCCTGCCCGTTTTTAATCCTTGACTCATGATATGAAATAAGTCAAGTTAATAAAATAAGGTATAGCATAAATCAATTTTATAAAAGAATAAAACAAATAATAAACTAAGCAAGAAAATATCTTATTTCCCATGGAAAAGTCACTTAATTTTAATCACTTTGAATATTTAAGAACCAATAACTATTTAATAGTTAATAAAAGAAGTACTTTTTTTCTCTTTGAACAGGAAAGAGACAAACAAAAAAAGGGAGGGCGATCCCTTCCCCCTCACCTCATTGTTGATATATAACTCTGGTAAGAACCACTTTATCGAAATAGATAATTTAGGAAAAATTTGGTTGGAATGAATTTCCTATCATTTGTATTCGTTTTACTTTGGAAATATGAACACCACAATCATTGAAATATTTGTTTGATTAAATTAAAAGAAAAGGGTATTATTCATAGAATAGATTACTTCACTCAAATCCAATATAGATATAGAATTTTGAAATGAAGATATTTTAAATTCAATTTAATTGAATTTAAACAAGAGTTAAAGTTTAAAATCTTTGCAGAATAATGTATAAAACAATTGATACAGTTTGATTTCTCAAACTCAATTAGTAGTACCTCTAGAGTCCACTTCTTCCCCATACTACGAGTGAAAGGGAAAATGTAAAGACTACCATTAAAGCAGCCCAAGCGAGACTTACTATATCCATGTGAATTATGTCCTCTATCTTTATGAATATGAAGGAATTTTTTATTAATGAATTTTTCTATTTTAGGAAGTTTTCTATTATTGTTCACTAATACTAATAATAGTAGAATCGCTGGCGCAGAGTCAAAAAAAATATCTTCAATATATTGATGAAACACTCCAAAAAAGCCAATTAATTTTAAGAAGTTTTTATATGATGACTGAAAAACTTTTAGTACAAACAAAATAAGCAGTAAGACCCTTGGAAGTATCAAGGTGACTTTTCCTCCGCGTGCTTCTGTTGGGGGAAAATTCAACAAATTATATCAGCAAAAGGGAATAAGGTACTTTGCGTTTTTTGTCGATGAGGCGACACCCGGATTTGAACTGGGGAAAAAGGATTTGCAGTCCCCCGCCTTACCACTCGGCCATGCCGCCAAGACGACACAAAATAGACAAAAATATCGTCCTCCTTTATTTTGTAAAGGGGGACTCTTTTTTTTTGTACTTGCACCGTGAATCCCATTTTTTTTAATCCCTTTCCTAAATTCCGAAAAAGAAATCCTTCTTTATTTTTTGATTGGATTTCTTTTTTCAATTAATTTTGTATAGTATTTCAAAACATACACTATTTAAATTCTTTCTGCTTTCTATATGAAATAAAAAAGTGACTTTTCTTTCACAAAAGACAAAATTAAGGACAAATTTGAACCATTAACTATTGACTGTGAATTTACGAACGATTCGTGGATTTGAATTGAAAATTGTATTTCCCTAATCTTAATGATATCAGAAAAAAAATGGATACCTAACCAATCAGTATTGATTATTTTCAATACAAAATTATTCTCAATTCGAATTATAACACCAATTATGGGTATATGTAAACCCTAGAACATAAAATTTTACACAGATAGCTAATCTGATATCTTATCTGTCTAGAATTCCTCTATCAAAATGTGCTGTCAAAAATGGAACTGCAGTAAAGGGGGAGACAGGAATATATACATAGCTCTATCTAGTTCTATCTGGATATGCTTAATAAGCCTTCTTATGCACTTCAATAGTTTTGTTTATATATTCTATATAATTAGAATCCAATTTAATATTATATATAAAATAATTATATATAAATCGAAAATATATACAAATAGATAAAAATACATCTTTTCTATGTATATGCAATTTTTTTTGAATTAAACAAAGAAATACACGAAAAAGCTAACTAAGTCTTAAAAAAAATAAACTTTCTAGTGTTTCTGATTATTGGTTCTTTATCCCACGAAAGATGAAATCCTGAATCCATATCCATTTATTTTATCCATTTATTTTAGGGATATTCCAATCATATTGGAATATGTAATATCATAATAATGGTAGAAATTAAATCACGTTTTGCTATTCTATACAAAATTTCCTAAGTCGAAGTTAAGTGTAATTTCTCAACCCCTTTCCAGTTGTATTTCTTGCAAATTCGAATTTGAGTATAAAATTATCTTTATTCCACCGTTCATATGTATTTCATACATTCCATATCCATCTATGGAGTTAGATAAAATTTTATGCGATTCTGTAAACAGAATAAAAATTCTATCATTGCTAGATCGCTCTATATAATTGAATTGAATGAGGCACGATCCAATAATGAGATTTTTAAAATAGTTAATAAACGGGAAATTTAAAATGCTCGAGGATGTAAACGAGGGAATGTCTACAATACCTGGATTTAATCAAATCCAATTTGAAGGATTTTGTAGGTTCATTGATCAGGGCTTAACAGAAGAGTTTTCTAAGTTTCCAAAAATTAAAGATACAGATCAAGAAATTG